TTTTGGGAGTTATCAAATGATACAGAGTGCGATACAGTCAAAACAAGGTATTTTTCGAGTAAGATTAAGGAAGCAATACCTCGGATACAGGTAAACTTATCAACGGATTCTCGATCCTCTCTTTTGCCATTTTCTTGAAGTCGTTTATATTCGTTCTAGGATAACAAGATGTTTAGAAATCCTTTCTTTTTTCAACCCAATCGCTCTTTTGATTTTGGAAATTTTGTTATCAATCTACTCTTTCTTATACGCACACAGCTCCATTCTGGAATGGAGAATGCTAATATTTAGGATTCATGAAAAAATAAAGAATCCGCTTCTCGGATAAGCCCTTACCCGTATTCAGGCACTAATATATTTTTAACGTCTAATTAGATCGGGTAATCATTCAAATTAAGAATAGGAGCTCGTTGCTTTTTCGTTCCTTATAATTTCATTAAATTAATTGAAGCCAGAGGGCTCTATCCATTTATTCATTCGACCCAACTTGAAATGGAATCCATTTGACTCCCTTCCAATAAGTTAAAGGAAGTTTTGTCCCGATCGGGAAAGAAGAAAAGATTCTCAGAACTCTTGGTTGCTACGACATGCTATTTTTTCCATTCATTCCCTTTTAGGATCAGTCGTGGTCTTCCAAACTTTACCGATGGTATGGATGAATTCATCGCTTCATCTAAATGTGTAAAAGATCCGAGTCGCACTTAAAAGCCGAGTACTCTACCGTTGAGTTAGCAACCCGAATAGAAGAAAAAGTATGTAGATATAATCAGAATGAAAAAAATGATTCGACGAGCGAATCAAAGCATAAAAACCCATTTTCGAATCGATTAAGAACAGAAAACGTAATAACTCATATGAAAATACAAGAAATTTTCCGATAAAAGAAAAACCAGAAATAATGATAGATCCTTCTTTATGTCATTGTTATTCACGTTTTCAAGCAAAAATGCGTCTATCAAAGCGCATCCAACGAACCCCTTATTTTGACTAAGGTAAGGCAAAAACCAAACCAATGGGACGGAAATAAAGAGATCCCGTTATAAAAAAAGAGATCCCTTTATCACGCTGCATTATATTTCGTCAATGCGTTGTTGTCAATATAAAGGTTAAGAAAAGGATATAATGAAAAAAGATAAGAAATTCGGTTGAAAAATATTCCAAAAAAGAAGGACTTGAGTTAGATTGGCACTCCATAGATACAAAAAAGTTTAGCTAGGGGAAGACAAAATAAGAAGTCGAAAAAAATCTCGAATTTAGTCAATAAATAAACAAAATTGAGAAAAGTTCTAGAAAAGTTCTAGAAAGGGGTAGCATATACCCCCTTATTTCCTTAAATTAATTCAATTTTATTTGATTGGGGCAAAGTTCGTTAAAAACCTCCGACTGCTTTAAAATGTCCCGAACAGTTTCTGTAGGCTGAGCACCCCTTTCAAGAAAATATAGAATAGCAGGAACGTTTAAATACGTTTGATTCTTTATCGGATCATAAAAACCCACTTTCCGAAGATCTCTTCCTTCTCTTCGGGAGCGAACATCAATTGCAACGATTCGATAAGTCGCACGTTGCTTTCTACCACAGCGTTTTAAACGAAGTTTAACCATAACATTCCTCTAATTTGGATATGGAACTGATTCAATTTTGGAATCATGACTAGTCATTGGTTCAGTCGGTACATAGACATAATAATGTCTGTTTTTCCGAATAAATCTTCGACTGGAAGATTTTTTCTCTGAACCATAGGATTGATTCGTTTAGAGAATCATTTTATCAATCCTCGGGACTTAGCCTTTGCAACCGCAGTAACGCTCCGTGCCAAAATCCAAGGTTCCAAGCATTGAGCTCCGTTTTTGGTTTTTGTGCTGCCTCCTTTAGGAGGGATTTTATGGTCCCTTGGAAGGCCTCCAGCGCCTTACGATTTTTTGAGAGGCGCTGGATCTCTTGATTGATCCACCTTTCACCTGCCCCACTTCCCGATTGGAAGGCTTCCAAAAAAATCTTACAAGTATCGCAATGACCCTTATTGTACGAGTGCTTGTACCCATGGCATTTTTTGCCGTGGGGGCACGTGAGCGCCGGTTCGTGCTTTTTCCGAGCAGAAAGAAATTTTCGCCCAGTTTCGTCTGTTTGTGGAAAAAGACTTTCCTTTTCCAACTCGGGAAACCTCTTCCCATTTATCCCGTCCCCTTTTTTACTCTTTTTCTTTTTAGGGTTATAGTGCGAACTATAATAATCTTTTGGACTATTATAGTTCGTACTATTATAGCAATCTTTCGGACGATTTGCCGAAAGATAGGTACTACAGTAGTAACAAGGGCACTTAGGCCCCACGTCTTTCTTCTCAAATGAATTCATAGCCCTCCGTTTTTTTAATAAATAGAAATACCTCCAAAATAAATAATGAATAGAAAATATCCATTATCTCAATGAAAAATATCGACGTCGAAAAGGCCTTTGATTTGAAATAATTATGATTAGGCCTTTGGGACGAAAGGGATCGAA